TTTCAAATATAAAAGTTCAGTATCTTCTCAAGAATTGGCGAATTAGGCAGGACTTCTTTGTACAGAATAACAAGTAGCGGGCCAATCTTCATCAATTTGATCGAGAATTGAAATATTCTAAATAAAAATATAAAAATGTGGGAGATAAAAAAGATGCAGGGTCGTTTGTCTGCTTGGCTAGTCAAGCATGAGATAATTCATAGATCTTTGGGCTTTGATTATCAAGGAATAGAGACTTTACAAATAAAGCCCGCGGATTGGCATTCCATTGCTGTCATTTTATATCTATATGGTTACAATTATCTACGCTCCCAATGTGCCTATGATGTAGCACCTGGCGGACTATTAGCTAGTGTGTATCATCTTACCAGAATAGAGTATGGTGCGGATCAACCAGAAGAGGTATGCATAAAAGTGTTTGCCTCAAGGAGGAATCCTAGAATTCCGTCCGTTTTCTGGGTTTGGAAAAGCGTGGATTTTCAAGAACGAGAATCTTATGATATGTTGGGAATCTCTTATGATAATCATCCGCGCTTGAAACGTATCTTAATGCCTGAAAGTTGGATAGGATGGCCCTTACGGAAGGATTATATTGCCCCCAATTTTTATGAAATACAAGATGCTCATTGAATGATAAGAAAGTAATTTCCACTTATAAAATTTCAGAGATTCAAGGATTGGCTTTCTGTTCTAGATTAACCAGAATGTCTCTTTTGTATTAGGGAATTGTGGATAGGCTAACAAAAAAGGTAGAATTGCGGATTCGTTGGGATTCTTAGATTTATTTGGAGGATACTTATTTCGTATGAGCCAAGTCAATAGGATGAATGAAACGAGTTCTGCGTCATGAACCTTGTACTGCGCCTATGACCGGTTCTAGAAAGTCATGTCGAGACGAATTAGGAAATCGAATAGGAACGAAACTACTAAAAAAAGGAAGAGTGCCGAATTCGATTTATTTGTATCTGAACCGAATCTTGTCTATTTCAACTTTGACTTTTTGTTCTTTCAACCAACCCAATTGAACCTTTCAAATATGAAATATGTATTATGTATGAAGTATTAACATTCTTTTTGAACGAAAGAAAAAAAAGAGAAAATCGAATTTCATTTTATTTATTTAATAATTTAAGAAACTCTACCCATCTATAAAATAGATGGGGTATATCTCGCCAAGATAGAGAAAAGTATGTATTATGATCCAGATTCAAACTTAATATGAATCTCGCTTGATATCAATTAATTTATAAAAGAAAGACCTCATACAATTTAACCATGTGCCAGGAACCAGATTTGAACTGGTGACACGAGGATTTTCAGTCCTCTGCTCTACCAGCTGAGCTATCCCGACCATTCCCAATGTAGCATCCCATCCTCATTTTATTAGATGACTGGAGTCTATGTCAATTAAAGGGACAAGGGAGATTACAAAGTTTTCTCCAAGTCCGGGAATTTCAATGCTATTGATTGTGAATCATTCATATAGGGATTCCTTGCTTAATTTGGATGTATATTCTATATCACATGTGAAAAGAGAAAGTCATTTACGCCCAAATACGTTTGTCAAAGAATCCGAAAGATAAAGGAATTTGGAACCCCTAATGAAAAGGGGGGATAGGATAACTATTTTTATTTTAGGAGCCAAATAGGCCTTTTTTGGGGATAGAGGGACTTGAACCCTCACGATTTTTAAAGTCGACGGATTTTCCTCTTACTATAAATTTCATTGTTGCCGGTATTGACATGTAGAATGGGACTCTATCTTTATTCTCGTCCGATTAATTAGTTCTTTAAAAGACCTATTGGACCGTGGAGTGAATGATTTGATGAATGAATATTCCATTTTTTTTTCAATGTGGAATCAATTCACACCGATTCTTCCGTTTTTCATATTCAAAAATACAGATTCGGGCCATCATTAATCATTTGATATAGTATTCAATAGATACGTTTATCCTTTCTGAAGTTTCCGCGGAAAGGATTCCTCTAACAACGCAGCTAACTCCATTTGTTAGAACAGCTTCCATCGAGTCTCTGCACCTATCCCATTTTTCGTTTTTTGAGCCTTTGTTTTCAGAAAACAGGATTTGGATCAGGATCACCCATTTTTATTAATTCCGGGGTTTCTCTGAATTTGAAAGTTATCACTTAGTAGGTTTCCCACATCAAGGCTCAATCTAATTAAGTCCGTAGCGTCTACCGATTTCGCCACATCCCCTCTTACTTTTCTTTTGTTTTGAGATTCGGATCTTATTATGATATCATTCCTTTTTTCTTTCATTTATACTGGATTAATTTCTTAGATAGTGATTACTATCTCGAAAAAAGTATTTTCTTTATTACCTTTTATTACCTATAGGAAACCCATATTTGATCCAATCAAATTGATTTTATCATTTCTGTATCGGCAATTCAATATAGAAAGATATATATGGGGTATATATCTTTCTCTTCCTGCCCATTTCCCCACGCAAGGGGGGATACTTGAAGGGTCGATTCTTTTTTTTTTCTTAACTTACCCCTTACGAATGAAAGCCGAGGAATGTCTGATTAGTTATAACTAATCAATCAAATTTGAAAGAAATCTAGAATTCAAAATATATAGGATAGAAAATATAGAAGTCTAAAAAAAAAAATTTCAAATGCCATGTGAATTCAAAATCAAAAATAAAAAAAAGAAAATTTGACTAGACTCTCTAAAAATATTTAAGATTGACTATCGAATAGAATAATATTCGAATTGTATTCGAATTAAGAATTGTGATAAAGAAATCAAAATTATATATCGCTATATAAATCGTTATGTTCTATAATATCCAATATTTATTGGGAATTATATATTTCTAGAGACACTATACTATAGTGTATTGAATTCCTATGCATAGAAAATGTTTGTTCTGTGGGCCCGCTTAGCTCAGAGGTTAGAGCATCGCATTTGTAATGCGATGGTCATCGGTTCGATTCCGATAGCCGGCTTTTTTCTCTTTTTCATTTTTTTATTCAAGAAAAACGGATAATCTTCCTTTGGAATTTGAAATCAAAGAATATTGAAAAAGTGTCTTCCCCTCTTTCCAAAAATCCATGATTTTATTAACTTATAGATTAAGTTATAGGTTAACTTATAGTGAACTCCCAACTGTGTCAGGAAAAGGATCTTTTATATATATACTAATATATAATAATTATATAATAATGGAAAGTTTGGATATTTATCCAATTTATCTCATTCTTCTTTTCTTTATAGTACAAGTACACTACTTCTTAAAAAAAAAAAAAAAGAATGAAATGAATTCTAAATTAAGAATAAGGAGTCTTTATGTCGCGGTACCGAGGACCTCGTTTCAAAAAAATACGCCGCCTGGGGGCTTTACCAGGACTAACTAATAAAAGGCCTAAAGCCGGAAGTGATCTTAGAAACCAATCCCGTTCCGGGAAAAAATCTCAATATCGTATTCGACTAGAAGAAAAACAAAAATTGCGCTTTCATTATGGTCTTACAGAACGACAATTACTTAAATACGTTCGTATCGCCGGAAAAGCAAGGGGATCAACAGGTCAAGTTTTACTACAATTACTTGAAATGCGTTTGGATAACATCCTTTTTCGATTGGGTATGGCTTCGACTATTCCCGCAGCCCGCCAATTAGTTAACCATAGACATATTTTACTGAATGGGCGTATAGTAGATATACCAAGTTATCGCTGCAAACCCCGAGATATTATTACGGCGAAGGATGAACAAAAATCCAGAACTCTGATTCAAAATTCTCTCAACTCCTCTCCTCAGGCAGAAGTGCCAAACTATTTGACCCTTTACCCATTCCAATATAAAGGAGTAGTCAATCAAATAATAGAGAGTAAATGGATCGGTTTGAAAATAAACGAATTGCTAGTCGTAGAATATTATTCTCGTCAGACTTAAACCTAAACTAAAATAAGGTTCGGGCAATTTTCTTCCCTTTCGTCAAATTAAATTAACCTTAAGGTTAAGCAAGAAAAATACGGGTTTGATCCCGATTTTATCCCATTTATGTACACAGCCCGCGGGGCTATTTTCATATTATTTCCAGTATTCTTCCTAGTCATGGCAATTCGGAATAGAGAATCTATATCAATGAAAGGTCTAACTGGTGGAATAAAGGTCTCCATTGCTATTTGATCCGGTTTTTTTAATAAAAAAATCAAATGGGTCTATTAAGTGAAGGTACGGAAAGAGAGGGATTCGAACCCTCGGTAAACAAAAGCCTACATAGCAGTTCCAATGCTACGCCTTGAACCACTCGGCCATCTCTCCTACACAATTCTCTTACATAATGATTATGAACCAAAAACCGAGTGAATTGTGAGTTCTTCATATTCCATTCTAGATTATTGGATAGATACGCCCAATCCATTTTAACTATATACTATATAGTCATTAATATGACTATTACAAATAAAAATAGAAAATTTTTCATCAAAGTAAAGAAAGAGCCTTCTTTTCAGGCTCCAGGATAAAGAAACAGTTGTTTTCTTACGAATTTTTTTTGAATTAATTAAATTCAAAGAGGGATTCGTGTTTGCAAAAATGACTCCTACTATTTCGAATCGATTAAATCGATGAATTAGAACGAATCAACTGATTGATAGGTCTAGATTTTTTAGACTAGGGTTAATCGAGACTTTTATATCATAATTATGATAATTCTATATAGACTACGATTCCATAACTTACAAATTCTAAAATTTCTTTGCGGTTTTAGAGTTCTCAACACCAAATCCCTTCCCCTACTTACCCCTCTATTCTAGATTCATAAAACATTTTGTATAGTGGATTGTAGACCTGCTATGTACATAACATCAAAAAGGGGTGGTTATTCTATTTTCATAATAGAATTATTATTTGATCTTTTTCTTCTTTGTATCATAATTCAATCAAAATTTATCGAGTTACTCGAATCTGTAACTTCAATGAAATTGGAATAGTTCCACTCGTTGGTATACTACTACATCAAATTAGGTTGAAACTATTTCTTATTGATTCCTGGCAAAAAGAAACAATTGGAATAGAAGGCCCATAATCTTTTTTTTTCAATCAACCCGTTTTTATGTTATTTCGTACTGTATAAGTCTTTTCTTTGTGGGATCATTTTCTCACGAGAAGGGAATGAGAAGAATTATAAAATGGATTGCTAGCTATGCCTAGATCGCGGATAAATGGAAATTTTATCGATAAGACCTTTTCAATTGTAGCCAATATCTTATTGCAAATAATTCCGACAACCTCAGGAGAAAAGGAGGCATTTACCTATTACAGAGATGGTGTGATTTGATTCTTTTTTTTTTCATATCTCTCGGTCTTACGAGAAAGACACACGATCCGGGAAAATTTTTGAAATAAATCTACGCCTGTTGAAGGTGAAGTTTGAAAATAGAACAATTCCTTCTGTCGTGTATCCTCGATTAATGCAACCTCAGATGCTATGTTTCAATTTTTGATTCTAGTATTGAGCGAAAGGTTACACCTAGAGGTTCTGTATTATGGGGCAATCCTACTCCACTAGTACCAATGGACAGCATAAGGGAAGAAGCACTACACCTAGTAATCAACAACACGAAAACCTTGTTCGAAATTACCCCTTTCCTTATTGGGCCCGGGACTAAAAGAATGGTTGAGACAACAAATATCCATCTCGTTCGTACTTTGGATACCAATATAACCATCGAAGGTTGTTGAAGTGACTAATTCCTGGAAATTAGGAAGCGTTGAAAACAAAGAAATTGTTCGAGTTCTCATTTCTATCTAGTCCCAACACGCTTGATGTTAAGAACAGCTCTCTTGCAGAAAGGTTGGCTAGAGATTTCTTGTAAAAACACTAGCCCTGCTCAGTCCATAATGAGAATATTTTCATCTTTTTTTGATTTCATGTATTATTCTCCTTATGCACATAAGGGAGGAGCCGTATGAGATGAAAATCTCGCGTACGGTTCTGGAACGGAGATTCTTTTAATTGAATGGCGACCGTAACGGATGTCAGCTCAATCCGAAGGAAATTATGCAGAAGCTTTACAGAATTATTATGAAGCTATGCGACTAGAAATCGATCCCTATGATCGGAGTTATATACTCTATAATATAGGTCTTATTTATACAAGTAATGGAGAACATACGAAAGCTTTGGAATATTATTTTCGAGCACTAGAACGAAATCCATTCTTACCACAAGCTTTTAATAATATGGCCGTGATCTGTCATTACGTGCGACTATCTTCACTATAGAAGTAAAAAAAACAAAAAAGGCTTTCTACATATGCATCGTCTAAAACAACGATTTTTATCAGCTGTAGCAAAGAAAGAAACTTCATAAAAGTTGAAATATGAAGAAATATATATACCTAGCTACTTTTTCTATGGATAAAAAAAAGAATCGAATTGGTAGAGGAAGCACCGTAAAGATCAATTAGCAAGGTTTGGGGCCGCTACAATAATAACTGCGTACTTATGTCATGATGGTAGATATACTTATCTCATGATGTGAGATAAAAATTAGGAATCCACTTATGTAATAGAGTCGATCCCCTAAAGTCTTGAGCAGCGGTGTAGGATCAGATCCCAAAGATAGTAAGTCTTTTCTTTCTTAGGAGGGAAAGTCTTTTTCAAAGATTCTATATAAATTTCTATAGGAAACCAAGATAGTTACCTTTCAGAAAATTCTAAAGATAGGGGGAATTTTTTATTCTGAAGGTGGGAAAAAAGATAAAACGAAAGAAAACGGATTATTAATCCAAATTTCAGTTTAAAACTCATGTAATGAATCTCTTTGGTTAACCCGAAAAATGGGATAGATCCATGAGAAATCCCATTCGTTAGATATCATAACGGGACACTAAAATAATTGATGAGCCGTATGAGGTAGGAAACTCTCAAGTACGGTTCTAAGGAAAGGGATTAATCCACCTATTCCGCCCGGGGAGAACAGGCCATTCGCCAGGGAGATTCTGAAATTGCGGAGGCTTGGTTTGATCAAGCCGCTGAGTATTGGAAACAGGCTATAGCGCTTACTCCTGGTAATTATATTGAAGCACATAATTGGTTGAAGATCACGAGGCGTTTCGAATAAAAGAAGGCGCTATTTATTTAGTTTATTAATTCTCTTTTTTCGTTTAGTATATTATATATATATATTTGATATAATTACTATTAATTATTAATTGTTTTTTGGCCTCATCTGTTTTGTGGAAAGAGCCAATCAAAAAATTTCATTATATCCCCTCTAAGGATTCTATTTCATCGGATATTTCGTAAGGATAAAATAAGGGATAGAGTACAAAATAGACTTCTTTTTTTTTTTTTCTTAAAACAAATTTCAATTAAAACTAATATATCGAAAATCCAAATTTACAACTAAATTATTAAAATGGATTTCAATATATATACCGTGATGTTTCTTAGGAGTGGCTGCTCTCGTGATTTGGAATAGATGAATTCATATCATCAGGTTGTACAAAAAAATCATTTTT